AATAACCAAGTTTCCTATGGATTTTGATAACTCGAGAAGTTTTGATTTGGTTATGATCCAAAAAGGAAAAGAATGGAATAATCATTCCATGATAAAATCAAATTCAAATATTCAAATAAAGTAACCATCATTTTTGTTTGCATAACGTGTATGTGCCACACCATACAATTGAAATAGAAAGATTCGTCGGACGATTCATGAATTCCATGGGTTAGCTGATGAAAAAAGTTGTTGTTGATAAATATGAAATTGGAAAAGAAATTTCTTCTTATGGAACCATCGGGCGGTCATACATGTACTACAATTAAGATGAAGGACTCGCTATTCATTCGGGTTTTGGTCAAGAATAACATTCTGTAGGAGAGATGGCCGAGCGGTTCAAGGCGTAGCATTGGAACTGCTATGTAGACTTTTGTTTACCGAGGGTTCGAATCCCTCTCTCTCCGTTTCTTTTCATTCATCAACGTTACCGACTACAATGTATCAAATAAAATAAGAATTGATATCATTATTCTAATGATAAGACCCTTATTTAATAGACATTCTCTATCCCTAATTAATCCCTGTGATAGGTAAAATACAAATATAGATATCGTATTGATATTGGAAAAGAAGAAAAAAAGAAAAAGAATCCTATTGCCGATCCTTTTTTGATACATGAATGAGACAGGGCACGAGGTGCTCTATTTACTTCAGCGAAAGGAGTCAAAATTTGTATGAACCTTGCTTTTTTATTTTCATTAGAATCAAGTCTGACGGGAATAATATTCTACGACCAACAACTCATTTATTTTAAGACCGATCCATTTACTATCTATTATTTGATTGACAAATCCTTTATATTGTAAGGAGTCAATAGTCAAATGGTTTGGCAATTCCCCGTGGGGGGATGAAACAAGATAATTTTGAATCAGAGCTTTCGATCTTTCTTTATCCTTCGTAGTAATAATATCTCGGGGCTTGCAACGATAACTTGGTATATCCACTATACGACCATTAACTAAAATGTGTCTATGGTTAACTAATTGTCTGGCGCCAGGAATGGTCGAAGCCATACCTAATCGAAAAAGGATGTTATCCAAACGCATCTCAAGTAGTTGTAGTAAAACCTGGCCTGTTGACCCTTTGGCTTTTCCAGCAATATGCACATATTTAAGTAATTGTCGCTCTGTCAGACCATAATGAAAACGCAATTTCTGTTTCTCTTCTAAACGAATACGATATTGTGATCTTTTTCCAGAGCGCAATTGGGTTTGAAGATCACTTCTGGATCTGGGTCTTTTACTAGTTAGTCCCGGTAAAGCCCCCAGCCGGCGTATTTTTTTGAAACGAGGTCCTCGGTAACGAGACATATAAAGGTTCCTTTTTGATTCACTTTTATTTGACAAAAAAATATAAATTCAGACTGAACTAAAGGATCGGCAAAGCAAAACTCAATTTACTAAAGTCCTACAAAACAGAATAAAAGAAATTTTATCAATATTCGGATTTTTTGTATATATAGGAAATTAAAGCGAAGGTTACATTTTCCAATTTCTTCTGTAGAGATCTAATTGTTCTAGTCAACTTTTTTATTCATAGCTATAGCTGCAAGTTACCATGACATAATAGATCGGTGACCCGACATTTAGAGAAAGCGAGAGTAGAGATTTTCAATCATGGAAAGAAAAAAAATTGATAAAGAAAAAGAGCCGGCTATCGGAATCGAACCGATGACCATCGCATTACAAATGCGATGCTCTAACCTCTGAGCTAAGCGGGCGGATCAGATATAAGAGCAATAGTGTATAGGAATACAGGAAACTATCGGATCTTAGCTATTACCTAGTGATTCTTCTTCTTTACTTTAATTTATTGATTATTTAAATTTCTTATATTTCTTAGTTATATATTTTTAGTTATATATTTTAGATTCTATTTAATCTATTTAAAAAATAGAAAAGAAAACTATTTAGATCTAGATAAATTAGATATCTAAATAGAAATAGAAATTAGATTCCATATTCATATCTATGTGAATATAAAATATCAATATATCAATGAAATTAGGATTTGAAATGAAAAAAAAAAAGAATGAATATCGACCGTTCCACTATTCCAAACTGCACTTTAAAAATTAAGGAGGAGGAAAGGCACATATATATGTGGGATATATCTATCCATATTGAATTGCGGATACATCAATGATAGAATCAATTTCGTATTGAAACAAATAGGGTTCATCCAATAGAGATGAAATGATAGAATATAGAATAGGGGGTGGAAAAAAAAGAAAATAGCAGCATACACTTTTTCGATATAGGAATCATTACCTAATGAATTCAATAGTCCCAAGATAAATGAAAAAGGTGGATGAAATTACCCTTGTCTCAAAAGAAAGGGGGATATGGCGAAATTGGTAGACGCTACGGACTTGATTGGATTGAGCCTTGGTATGGAAACCTGCTAAGTGGTAACTTCCAAATTCAGAGAAACCCTGGAACTAAAAAAGGGCAATCCT